CGTGGAGCTATTTACTCGATCGCAGACATTTCTGCAACACCTCTAACAGAGGAACAAATAGTCAATTTGGAAAAAACTTATTGTCAGCCTCTTTCAGATATGAATCTATCTGATTCAGAAGGGAATAACTTGCATCAGTATCTCAGTTTCAATTCAAACATAGGTTTGATTCACACTCCATGTTCTGAGAAGTATTTACCATCCGGAAAGAGGAAAAAACGGAGTCTTTGTCTAAAAAAATGCGTTGAGAAAGGGCAGATGTATAGAACCTTTCAACGAGATAGTGCTTTTTCAAATCTCTCAAAATGGAATCTGTTCCAAACATATATGCCATGGTTCCTTACTTCGACAGGGTGCAAATATCTCAATTTCACCCTTTTAGATACTCTTTCAGACCCATTGCCGATACTGAGTAGTAGTCAAAAATTTGTATCCATTTTTCATGATATAATGCATGGATCAGATATATCACGGCCAATTCCTCAGAAGATTCTTCCACAATGGACTCCGATAAGTGAGATTTCGAGTCAATGTTTACAGAATCTTCTTCTGTCCGAAGAAATGATTCATCGAAATAATGAGTCACCCGTTCCATTGATATGGGCACATCTGAGATCAACAAATGCTCGGGAGTTCCTCTATTCCATCTTTTTCCTTCTTCTTGTTGCTGGATATCTCGTTCGTATACATCTTCTCTTTGTTTCCCGAGCCTCTAGCGAGTTACAGACAGAGTTAGAAAAGATCAAATCTTTGATGATTCCATCATACATGATGGAATTTCGAAAACTTCTGGATAGGTATCCTACATCTGAACTGAATCCTTTCTGGTTAAAGAATCTCTTTCTAGTTGTTCTGGAACAATTAGGAGATTCTCTGGAAGAAATACGGGGTTCTGCTTCTGGTGGCAACATGCTATTGGGTGGTGGTCCCGCTTATGGGGTAAAATCAATACGTTCTAAGAAGAAATATTGGAAGATCAATCTCATCGATCTTGTAAGTATCATACCAAATCCCATCAATCGAATCATTTTTTCGAGAAATACGAGACATCTAAGTCGTACAAGTAAAGAGATCTATTCATTGATAAGAAAAAGAAAAAACGTGAACGGTGATTGGATTGATGAGAAAATAGAATTCTGGGTCGCGAACAGTGATTCGATTGATGATGAAGAAAGAGAATTCTTGGTTCAGTTCTCCACCTTAACGACAGAAAAAAGGATTGATCAAATTCTATTGAGTCTGACTCATAGTGATCATTTATCAAAGAATGACTCTGGTTATCAAATGATTGAACAACCGGGATCAATTTCCTTACGATACTTAGTTGACATTCATCAAAAGGATCTAATGAATTATGAGTTCAATAGATCCTGTTTAGCAGAAAGACGGATATTCCTTGCTCATTATCAGACAATCACTTATTCACAAACCTCGTGTGGGGCTAATAGTTTTCATTCCCCATCTCCTCATGGAAAACCCTTTTCGCTCCGCTTAGCCCTATCCCCTTCTAGAGGTATTTTAGTGATAGGTTCTATAGGAACTGGACGATCCTGTTTGGTCAAATACCTAGCGACAAACTCCTATGTTCCTTTCATTACGGTATTTCCGAACAAGTTCCTGGATGACAAACCTAAAGGTTATCTTATTGATGATATTGATGATAGTGACGATATCAATATTTATGATAGTGACGATATTGATGATGACCTTGATATTGATACGGAGCTGCTAACTATGACGAATGTGCTAACTATGTATATGACGCCGAAAATAGACCGATTTGATATCACCCTTCAATTCGAATTAGCAAAAGCAATGTCTCCTTGCATAATATGGATTCCAAACATTCATGATCTGCATGTGAATGAGTCGAATTACTTATCCCTCGGTCTATTAGAGAACTATCTCTCCAGGGATTGTGAAAGATGTTCCACTGGAAAGATTCTTGTTATTGCTTCGACTCATATTCCCCAAAAAGTGGATCCCGCTCTAATAGCTCCGAATAAATTCAATACATGCATTAAGATACGAAGGCTTCTTCTTCCACAACAACGAAAGCACTTTTTCATTATTTCATATACTAGGGGATTTCACTTGGAAAAGAAGATGTTCCATACTAACGGATTCGGGTCCATAACCATGGATTCCAATGCGCGAGATCTTGTAGCACTTATCAATGAGGCCCTATCAATTAGTATTACACAGAAGAAATCCATTATAGAAACTAATACAATTAGATCAGCTCTTCATAGAAAAACTTGGGATTTTCGATCCCAGATAAGATCGGTTCAGGATCATGGGATCCTTTTCTATCAGATAGGAAGGGCTGTTACACAAAATGTACTTCTAAGTAATTGCCCCATAGATCCTATATCTATCTATATGAAGAAGAAATCATGTAAGGGAGGGGATTCTTATTTGTACAAATGGTACTTCGAACTTGGAACGAGCATGAAGAAATTCACGATACTTCTTTATCTTTTGAGTTGTTCTGCCGGAT